CACAATTAGAAAAAAAATAGAAAAAATTATAAAAGACAAGAAAAAACTCTTTCTAACTCCAGAGATAAATATTAGCCCTAACAAAGCTAGTTATAATGCTAAAAGATTAGAATCACAAAAAAGCATTTGGCAAATATTAAAAAGAAGGAATTCTCGATTAATTCGCAAATTACATTATTTTATAAAATTTTTCATTGAAAGGATATACATAGATATTCTTCTATGTCTCATTAATATTCCCAGAACCAATGCACAATTTTTTATTGAATCAACAAAAAAAATTATTGATAAATACGTTTACAATAATGAAAGAAATCAAAAAAGAATTGGTAAACCAAATCAAAAGAAAATTCACTTTATTTCGATTATAAAAAGGTCAGTTTCTAGTATTAGTAATAAGAGTTCACAGATTTTTTGTGACTTATCCTCCTTGTCACAAGCATATGTATTTTACAAATTATCACAAACCCAAGTTATTAACTTGTATAAGTTAAGATCTGTCCTTCAATATAACGGAACATCTCTTTTTCTTAAGAACGAAAGAAAAGATTATTTTGGTTTTGGAGCACACGAAATATTTCATTACGAATTAAGACATAAGAAACTTCGTAATTCTGGAATGAATCAATGGAAGAACTGGTTAAGAGGTCATTATCAATATAAATATTTATCTCCGATTATATGGTCTAGATTAGTACCACAAAAGTGGCGAAATAGAGTAAATCAACATTGTGTGGCTCAAAATCAAAATAAAGATTTAAGCAAATGGGATTTATCTCAAAAAGATCAATTAATTCATTACAACAAACAAAATGATTATGAAGCAGACTCATTAACGAATCAAAAAGAAAATTTTAAAAAACACTATAGATATGACCTTTTATCATATAAATATATTAATTATGAAGATAAGAATGACTCATATATTTATGGATCACCATTACAAGTAAATAATAACCAAGATATTTCTTATAATTACAACACACATAAACGCAAATTTTTTGATATGCTGGAAGGTATCCCTATCAATAATTACCTAGGCGAAGATGATATTATGTATATAGAGTATATAAAGAAAAACCCGGATAGAAAATATTTTGATTGGAAAATTCTCCATTTTAGCTTTAGAAAGAAGGTCGATATTGAGGTCTGGATCAATACCAGTATCAACAGTAATAAAAATACCAAGACCGGGTCGAATAATTATCAAATAATTGATAAGAAAGGTCTTTTTTATCTCACACAAGATCAAGAAATCAAACCATCCAATCAAAAAGACCTTTTTGATTGGATGGGGATGAATGAAGAAATACTAAATCGTTCCATATCGAATCTGGAACCTTGGTTCTTCCCAGAATTTGTGCTACTTTATAATACATATAAAATGAAACCCTGGGTTATACCAATCAAATTACTTCTTTTAAATTTTAATGGAAATAAAAATTATAGTAAAAATAGAAATAGCAATAGAAAGCAAAAAGGGAATCTTTTTATATCATCCAATGAAAAAAAACTTTTAAAATTAGAGAATCGAAATCAAGAAGAAAAAGAATCCGCAGGACAAGTAGATCTTGGATCAGATGTACAAAACCAAGGAAATCTTGAATCAGTCCTCTCAAACCACGAAAAAGATATTGAAGAAGATTATGCAGGATCAGACTCAGACATGCAAAAACGTACAAAGAAAAAGCAATTCAAGAATCACACGGAAGCAGAACTCGATTTATTCCTAAAAAGATATTTGCTTTTTCAATTGAGATGGGATGATTCTTTAAATCAAAAAATGATCAATAATATCAAGGTATATTGTCTCCTGCTTAGACTGATAAATCCAAGAGAAATTTGTATATCTGCTATTCAAAGGGGAGAAATAAGTCTGGATCTAATACCGGTTCATAAAGATTTAACTCTTACAGAATTGATGAAAATGAAAAGAGGTATATTTATTATCGAACCAATTCGTCTGTCTGTAAAAAATGATGGACAATTTATTATGTATCAAACTATAGGTATTTCATTGGTTCATAAGAGTAAGTACCAAACTAATCAAAGATACCGAGAAGAAAGATATGTTGATAATAAGAATTGTGATAAATTCAGTGCAAGATGTCAAAAGATGATTGGAAATAAAGACAAAAATCATTATGATTTGCTTGTTCCTGAAAATATTTTATCGCCTAGACGTCGTAGAAAATTTAGAATTCTAATTTGTTTCAATTTGAGGAATAGGAGTGGTGTGGCTAGAAATCCAGTATTTTGCAATGGGAACAGCTGTAATAAATTTTTGGATGAAAACAAACATCTTGATAGAGATAAAAATCAATTAATTAAATTAAAAAAATTAAAGTTCTTTCTCTGGCCCAATTATCGATTAGAAGATTTAGCTTGTATGAATCGCTATTGGTTTGATACCAATAATGGTAGTTGTTTTAGTATGATAAGGATACATATGTATCCACGATTGAAAATTCGTTGATGTCACATTTTTTATATATCCTTACTAGATCTAGTATATGAAAGTAAACAAATGCACACATGCGATGTCTTACATTACATTCTGATGCATGATACTAATACGTATCAATTAGATTTTTTATTGATATTGATTAATTTTATTTCATAAACGAGGTATCCATAACGAAATAAAGATTATTGCGTATACTAGATTAAAATAACCGGCATAATAATATTATTATTATAATTATAATATTATTATATTACTGATGGGTAAAATTCAAATTTTTAAAAAAGAAAAAAAGGGAGGGAAGAGAAGATTTCGTTTTATGGTAAAAAACTTATTCATCTCAGTTATTTCTCAAAAAGAAGCAAATAGGGGATCTGTTGAATTTCAAGTATTCAGTTTCACCAATAAGATCCGAAGACTTACTTCACATTTGGAATTGCACAGAAAAGACTATTTATCTCAGAGAGGTCTACGGAAAATTCTGGGAAAACGTCAACGGTTGCTGTCTTATTTGGCAAAGAAAAATAGAGTACGTTATAAAGAATTAATTGGTCAGTTGGGTATTCGGGAGACAAAAATTCGTTAATTTGAAGAGTCCTTTTGAATTATTTGATTTAGTAGATCTTGAATTTTGATGAACTTCTTTTCGTTTTCAGCAATTCATGGAAGAATGAATCAGGGGAAAACCTATGAATGTACCAGCTACAAGAGAAGACCTCATGATAGTCAATATGGGTCCTCATCACCCATCAATGCACGGTGTTCTTCGACTCATCGTTACTTTAGACGGTGAAGATGTTATTGACTGTGAACCAATACTAGGTTATTTGCACAGAGGGATGGAAAAAATTGCAGAAAACCGAACAATTATACAATATTTGCCTTATGTAACACGTTGGGATTATTTAGCTACTATGTTCACAGAAGCAATAACCGTAAATGCACCAGAGCAGTTGGGAAATATTCAAGTACCTAAAAGAGCCAGCTATATTAGAGTGATTATGTTGGAGTTGAGTCGTATAGCTTCTCATTTATTATGGCTTGGCCCTTTTATGGCAGATATTGGTGCACAGACTCCTTTCTTCTATATTTTCAGAGAAAGAGAGTTAGTCTATGATCTATTCGAAGCTGCCACCGGTATGAGAATGATGCATAATTATTTTCGTATAGGAGGAGTAGCTGCTGATCTACCGCATGGATGGATAGATAAATGTTTGGATTTCTGCGATTATTTTTTAACAGGGGTTGCTGAATATCAAAAACTTATTACGCGTAATCCTATTTTTTTAGAACGAGTTGAGGGAGTAGGCATTATTGGTGTAGAAGAAGCAATAAATTGGGGTTTGTCAGGACCAATGCTACGAGCTTCCGGAATACAATGGGATCTTCGTAAAGTTGATCATTATGAGTGTTATGACGAATTTGATTGGGAAGTCCAATGGCAAAAAGAAGGAGATTCATTATCTCGTTATTTAGTACGAATTGGTGAAATGGTGGCATCTATAAAAATTATTCAACAGGCTCTGGAAGGAATTCCGGGAGGGCCGTATGAGAATTTAGAAATCCGATGCTTTGATAGAGCGAGGGATCCCGAATTGAATGATTTTGAATATCGATTTATTAGTAAAAAGCCTTCTCCCACTTTTGAATTGTCGAAACAAGAACTTTATGTGAGAGTCGAAGCCCCAAAGGGAGAGTTGGGAATTTTTCTGATAGGGGATCAGAATGTTTTTCCTTGGAGATGGAAAATTCGACCGCCGGGTTTTATCAATTTGCAAATTCTTCCTCAGTTAGTTAAAAGAATGAAATTGGCTGACATTATGACGATACTAGGTAGCATAGATATAATTATGGGAGAAGTTGATCGTTGAAATGATAATTGATACACCAGAAGTACAAGATATCAATTCTTTTTCCCGATTGGAATACTTAAAAGAGGTTTATGGGATCATATGGATGCTTGTACCTATTTTTACTCCTGTATTGGGAATCACAATAGGTGTACTAGCAATTGTGTGGTTAGAAAGAGAAATATCCGCAGGGATACAACAACGTATTGGACCTGAATATGCCGGTCCTTTGGGAATTCTTCAAGCTCTAGCAGATGGCACAAAACTACTTTTCAAAGAGAATCTTCTTCCATCTAGAGGAGATACTCGTTTATTCAGTATCGGACCATCCATAGCAGTCATATCAATTCTACTAAGTTATTTAATAATTCCTTTTGGCTCTAACCTTGTTCTATCCGATCTCAATATCGGTGTTTTTTTATGGATCGCCATTTCAAGTATTGCTCCCATTGGACTTCTTATGTCAGGATATGGATCAAATAATAAATATTCCTTTTTAGGTGGTCTACGAGCTGCTGCTCAATCAATTAGTTATGAAATACCATTAACTCTATGCGTGTTATCAATATCTCTACGTGCGATTCGTTGAGACATAAACCTTTCTCTATTCCCTTTCTTTTCTTTCTTTTTTTATAGGAAAGAAGTTGAATGAATTGAATAAATATCGTCATTTTTTATTCATCATT